TTTTCACTCGTTGCACCCAAGTAAGCTTTGTTAGGGGAACTGGAATGCGACGTTTTTCGCTGAAGAAAAAGTGAACATGACGTAGACTTTCATCCCACCCGGAACAAAGTCTCGGATTCGGTCGAAGTTGGGCCTAATGACAAGAGTTCCCTCGTAACACAACATTCAGATGAAGATCTTGCCACTCAACCGAAGGATTTTTTATCGGGCGAGACAGGAGACCGAGGAACTGAACGGGCGCAATTATGGAATTCTCGCTCGAATCCTCTCATTTGCCCACAGAACCAAACTTGAAGCATGAACGAACCCTTTTCACCGTCAATTTGGGTGGTAAGGTTGTCGACTCTCTTCTATGGCCGTGTTTCCCAGTTGTTCTTGATTAGTTTCCAAATGTCACAGGCGTGAAACTCAAGATAAAGATCGTACTCATGCCAATTAGATACTTCCTCAGATAGAGGGAGAGGCAAAAGGACTTCGTTGCTTCTTGTTTGATAGCTCGATGTAACTGCGTTACTTTCTGGATGTTTAACCCTGAGGGATGTAGCTAACTAAGCTTGCTCTATCCCTACAGGAAACAACAAGCTGGATGCTAGCCAAGAGCGGAGGATAGGGGAATACCGCCCGGATTGTCTATTTCATTCCTCTGCTCGGGAGGCATCAAAGAAGTAGCGTCCATTGTCTCATGGGGCAAGATTACTTAGTGGAAGACAAAAAGGATCACCAAGGGGTTGACAACCCTAGTACTCCCTTATTAGATAGAGGAAATATATTCCTTCTGATCTGAATCCCGAACACTACTTAGATAGATGTATGTAAATTTCAGGCAACAAATCAAACATTTTTTCGGTATCATGACCTGGGACCCGAAGAGCGTCTTCAACCCGCCAACAAAGCCGTTCACCAACTCGATGATTTTTGAATTGGAGCTTACGAGCCAACTGCCCCCTTGTTCGCTTACATTTCCTCGGGCTAAGTTCAGGAAACTCGGCAAGCTCATCTTCCCGAGATAGAGTGGAATACACGAGCACTTCTTAATGCTTCCCTGATTCCTCTACTAGGATTGAAGACATCTGATTTCTCCCCATTCCAAAGTACTGAGAAAGAGACCGTTGACACACAATTCATAACTAGATTCACCCACTTGGGAGGGAAGCCCAGTTCTCTTAACACTGTATACAGGAAGCTCCAACGGATTCTATCGTATGCTTTCTCAAGGTCGATTTTTGCAATCATTGCCCCTTTCTTGCTCTGCATTCTCTTCATTGAATGAATTATTTCTTGAACTATTACGACGTTATCAGAGGTCTTTCTCCCAGGCAGGAAGCTGGACTGAGTCGGGCCAACAAGATTTTCCAACAATGGCTTTAACCGATTGGCTAACACTTTCGATATGATTCGCAAGGAAACATTGCACAGACTAATTGGTCTAAATTGGGTGAGATTTTCAGGATTCTGGACTTTAGGGATTAGAGAAAGACGCGTTTGGTTCATCTGGGTAGATACAGTACCTTCATTGAACGCCCTTTGCACCATCTCAATCACTGAACTCCCAACAATATCCCAATGTTGTTGATAGAATAACGGATTGAGACCATCGGGGCCGGGAGCTTTAACCCCATGCTAAAGACTGCTTGCCTTACCTCAATTGGGTCAATAGGCCTGTATAGCAAGTTTCATTGTGCAGATGAGATTTCCCGAGTTAATGGAGTTCTGCCCTGCTTGCTTGACCCTCTTCCTTGTATAATGCATCAAAGTAGCTTTGTGCCATTCCCTTCAACACAGCTGGGTCAGTAGTCCAAGAGCCGTCTTTCAATTTGAAAGTAAGAATTCTGTTTCTTTTCCTGCGAACCAAAGTTGACGTATGGAAAAACTTAGTGTTTCGATCCCCGAACATGATCCAATTTTGGCGAGCCTTTTGAAACCAGAGTCGTTCTTCCTGGAACAAAAGGCGATTGTATTCAGTTAGTTGTTCTTCCTCCAATCTCTCTAGGAATGGATTCCATCTCTCACCAAGAGCTCGTTGTATCCCAGCTAACCTTGCCAGAGTTCTCCTCTTATTCTTAAAGATATTGCCGAAGACAGATTCATTCCAGTTTTTAACTGCCTCTGTAAATTGCTCAATTGTATCATCCATACTTACGGTAGAATTCCATTCCGCGGACACCAATTCGCTAAATGAAGGATGTGTTAGCCAAGCCGCTTCAAATCTGAAGGGTTTGGTTATCCTTGGGCTCTGATTATCTTGTAAATGGATTAGAATTGGGGAATGGTCCGAGTGAGTCCTCGGAAGATTTGGATCCAAGCCTCTGGGAAAAGGGATCTCCATTCTGTGTTGCAGAGCACTCCGTCCAACCGTTCTCTAATTGCAGCCGGTCTGAATTATACCAGGTATATTTGGGACCAGAGAACCCCATGTCAATGAGGTTACAATCATTTATCCATTTGTTGAATCTATTACATCTCCTCTGACTAGTTGATGCACCCCCACTCTTCTCTGAACTACCTCTGACTTCATTCATATCCCCCGCTACTAACCAGGGGAGATTATGAGCCCTCGAAACACCTTCAATATATTCCCACAATTCCTCACGTGAATTGGGGTTAGGGCTAGCATATAGACCAGTAAACAACCAATCAATCTCACTTCGACGCCTAATCAGAGCATTAATGGCTTGGTTGTGTGTAGCCAGAAGTTCAACCTCAACCATATCGTTTCGCCAAAACAACCAAATCCCCCATGCAAAACCCCTGGCATCAACTCTTTCGACATTCGAAAAGAAAATTATTCTTCTAACCACTTCAGCTCTTACCCCTAAAACCCTAGTTCCAGTAATACTATAACCACTGGTTGGTGAGCTCTAACCAAATCAAAAAGATGGAGTAGAAAATTCTCATTACCTGCACCCCGACAATTCCAAACAAGTAGATTCATTGAGTCACAGATGTAGGAATTTTGGTATCTGTGGCTAACAGCCATTCGGGGCAGAACCTGCCCGGTTGCTATCTCCTTCCTGCTGGATCAGTGCCATTTCCCTCATTAGCATTGGGGGAAGGCTCACTAGAGGGAGATATGAAGCGTAGGAAAGAATGCAAGAAGACGTGTTTCCAGAACAATAGAGGAAATAGTAATCGTCTTCGTTACGCTCTGTATTGTCAGTGATCCGAAAGAAAGGCCACCAAAAGTCACGGTCGAAAGAAAGGATCAGGCTTCATTGGAAGGTCCGGAATTGACTCTGCTCTTCTTTGTGATTGCGTAAAGAGCGCCGCACATCCAATTCCGATCAAGAACTGGGAGGGATGGCTGAGTGGCTTAAGGCATTGGTTTGCTAAATCGACTCTGAAGTCAGTACTTACGTTTAGGGGAATATTCTAAAGATTCGAAAAAAGCTCCATTCCGTGGCGAATGCTCGACAAGCCGCTACATTAGCGGCGCATAAACCATCTTCGTCAACTTGACTTTAAAGAGCAACTTCAACCCCTGGACACGGACTCCCCATTTGGACCCTACGTTCGCAGGCACCTTGACCTGCTTTCTGACACTTTGAAAGCCCATGAAAGTGGTCTCAGAGTCATCTGAGATAGGTTCGGTGTTAACTGACTAGAATACACCAATGCTTTTGAGAAGGTTGAGGCCATTGGGACATTGTCGGTTTAGATCTTTGGCGGATTTCCCCATCCGGTCATTGCTAACCTGATCGTAGACCACCTATGTTTCCGATCAGAACCTGGGAGCTTTGCCTTTCGCCTTGACTTGACTATTTGGCTAGGTTAGCTACAGTCCCACCCGGAAAAAGACGGCTAGCTCAAACACTCTGAGGAATCAGAGCTTATTCCATCATTCCCATAGTCACAAGGGAAACCGAACCCAAGTGAAGTTAAGCCGAGTCCTTTTCTTCCTTTGCTACCGGGCATTCACTGCCGGTCACTCCTAAATCTACCGGGAGCCTGGTATGGACTGCTAAATCGATTCCTCTTAGCTTGGCTACTTTACCTTTACTACGATATCAGCAGCTTAGCCTTTCTATTTAGGAGCGCAGCCTATTATAAAGAAAAAGATAAGATGAAAAGCGCTACGCACCTCTTAGTGGCAAAAACCTATCCTTTTTATAGTGATATTCTCTCCCTAAAGCGAAGAAAGCTCTGCGCCATCCCGCTACTGTCTAGCTGCCATACCGCTGAGCGAGGGCAATAACTTTAGTAAAGCAAAGACTAAGACCTTCGTCGAAAAGAGTCATTCCCTTCTTCCTAGTCATAGGCGAGGGAAAAAGAGGTCGAGCTGGAGGGAGCCTTCTTCATATGTGGGATTGATTTGGAGAATATAAGCCCGTCCACTGCCCTGCTATGAGTTGACAGTCTCAGAGGCAGTCTTCCTCGCATTTACTCGACTTACTTCGCAACTTAAGAACTAGCTCAATCTGAACCGATTAGTCTGCTATTCAAGTCTTCTCCTTAATCCCTGAAGGCAGAAGGAGGATTAGATCTCGGTGTGCTACCCCTGTGTAGTCTCAGCCCGCCAATAAACCATTTGAATACCAGGATAAGATATATAAGAAGGGAAGGAGCTGGTGCCTTTAATATGCCTTGCTAAGCGTCAGTACAAGAGCGAATGTCTTTTTTTTAAGGATCGGGAACCAGCTAAGGCACCGTAGCGTCCCCTAAAGGCATAACTGACAGGTTCTGTTCTATCTGCCCAACCGAGTCATCCCGTACTCCAAAAAAGCAGAGGTGAGGTCCAGAGAGTGGGACGGATCTACCTGGCCAAGGTGCCAATATAAAGTGGTTCTCCGAAATGTTGAAAGATGCTCTACCTGCGGTACCTAACTAGCCTTTCACTACAGCTGTTTCATCAACTAAAGCAATATCCGATGTAGCGCATTCTCCCTCTTTCGCATATCTTCAAAACTGTCAGATAGCTAGTAAGTAGTTCTAGCATTTCCGTGATAGTTGTTGTCCGAGCTCTGTGATTCAAGACAAAGAATATAGGACAGAGTTGCTTTCCCGAATGAAAAGGGTATAGTGGAATCTCCGAACGAACACTACGAATCTGTATGCTCGTGCTTTCCGGGAAGGCAGGTCCGGTCAGTTCTTCTCCAATTAGCATCTCGCCTGATCGTCTGCTGAGTTAATAGCAGCAAGTGCTAGTTCAAGTCAGTAATCATTTGATGCGCGGGATCTTTACTGTGACGAGTAAGAAAAGAAGGTTGAAGTACTACGGATATCAGAGCTTTAGTTTAAGTGATTCAAATCAGTGAACTGTACTCGTCCAAGCCAGCGGGTAAGATGAACCAGACCGGGCAGGTGAACGAACAAGGAAAGTAGAGGATTCGGATAGGCGAGTCAAGGCGTTTGTGTGAAAACTCTATCTGTCTCAAATATCATAAGAGAGGGAAGTGGGTTTCACGTAGCAACTTTCGTTAAAGCAAGTCATCGGTACGATCGTAAAAGGTACTCGAATTCTCTACCATATCTCGCAATCTCATACCGTCCTGGAAAGAAAGACTTGTAGTCAAAGCTCTCTCGCAATGCAACTCACCTCCCATTCATCCTGTTCCGTCCTGAAATCTCGTTCCTTGCAGTCTTGTTGAGAAGGTTCCTTCTTCCTTAGTGTAGTCTCGGTCCATAGTAGAACCCCGTAGTACGCCCCTCTCCTTCCTTAAGAGCTTGAGTCTTCTAGCGACTTTGACGGCTTTGAGGTGCCTTTTTGCTTTTCCACCCCTTTGCTGAGACAAGTCCTGGATTTTCTTCTTTCTGCTATGCCGCATTGTGAACTATAAAGAGGAAAAGTGAAGCCAGAACCCACAACTCACTTTGCCAATTTCCCATGGAAGAATCTCCGCTACTATAGTCTAGTTCTCTTTCGCAACTCTCTCTTGAAGCTTCTGCATAAATGAAATAAAGTGAGGGCTGGTCGAGCTAGTTGTGGAAGAGAATTCCTTAGTGGTCCTAGCCAGCCCAGGCCTAAATCCGAAACGATCGTAAGCGGTTGAAAGGGTCTTGAAAGGAAAGGGCTCCCCAGGGGAATGAGAAAAAGCGGGAAGTAGAGCTGCTAGCCGGGAGTTGGATGGAGCTGCTGCGAATAACTGAACTATCATGACTGGAATCAGATGTACCGCAGAGGTAGGTCGGAATCCAAAAGCTTCAAAGGGGGAGGCCTCTAACCAAGATGATATAATACTACATTACATAAGGGGTCACGTCACCTAGGTAGGGCTATTAGGCCAAAAGAAGGGCTAAGAGAAAAGGATGGAGCCAGATGAGCAAATCAATTCCAATCTTGTTGAAATAGAGAGTACTGAAAAGTAAGATAAGATAGTGGTATCTAATAAATAGAATAAGCAGGAAAAATAAATTCGTCGCAGAAGTAGGACTGAAAGCCTGAGGTTAGGGTCGGGCGGACAGACTCAGGGTCTAGCTTTCATTTTAGGTCTTCATTCTCGTCGTCTTAGCCAAGTATACCGCGGTTCAGTCATATCCATACTAGGAGTCAGCATTTGTTGCACTTTAGGCTTTGCCCCAAACATCTGCGAGTGTGAAACTTGCTACAGCTCCGATACGCTGATCCGCCTTCGGGCTCAAACGGCGAAGCCGACGCTACAGTCCCATCCGTCAGTAATGGCTTCTCGGAAGACGCCTATCTCCTTCTTAAGTGTTGGATCGGAAGTGTACTCACTGTAATGGTACTGGTCATACGGTGGATACATGCTTTCGGGTATCCAGATTGGCATCCAAAGGGCAAGAAGGCATCTTATCTGTCTTCCAATGCGTTGGAGGAGGACGAAGTGGAACAAACAACTCCTTTCCAGGCGAGGTAGAACTTCATCTGTTCATGTCTTTGGTCCTCCATGCCAGTTCCTTCCCATGACACAAGCTAGGGAGTGACTAAGCGCTTTAACAGAGTAGCCTTACTAGGTCCTCTAGGTGTAGGGTTCCTTACGGGAAGCTCTAGAAGCGGGTTATACCAGTTCATTGCATTGACAGTTCACAAGCTAGGGAGTGACTAAGCGCGGAGTACCTTGCCATTCAATTCAATGCCATGCCAGTTCATTGCCTTGCCACAAGCTAGGTGCACTAGTGATTTGATTGCTTCCCACGGCTCTCCTTTTCCCTTAGAACACGGGATCAATCAATTTTCATTAAGACTTTGATTAACATCAGGAAGGGAAGTCTCAGTTTGGAGTTGGAACCACTACCAATAATATTCCATGGGTTCTACGTCCAATTAGGAAACCCTTTGGATATGATTTTAGTAGCTTGCCTCCTGGTCGCTGCTCCGCTATGCGCTATTTATAGTGCTACTGTAGAACAACATTCGAAGATGGTTACCGGAATGGGATGCATTGAAACTGACTAAAGCCTAGGGGCGATAGCCCTCGCTTAGCCGGAAAGAGAGCGTCAGGGAAGCAGACTCAAAAGATAGGACGGAATCCTAAGCATTCGCCCCCTCGGAGTCCCTGTCCCCGAAAGAAGGCAGATTAGGGCGGGAGTTAGGCAAGGGCCGTGATTCCCCCTTCTACGACTTAGACACAAAGAGGGCCACTACGAGAGTGAGTCAAGGCCTACTACAAGGATTAGAAGCACTAGAATAATTTTGAGAAAAGGCTAGGCCTTTCCCTATTCCCTATCACAACCACTTTCCGTAGAGGAATGAATTAGATGAAAGTTCACTTTATGCTCGAGAGTGACGAGATTGAATCCCTTACTGAGTACGGAGGGAAGCAGCAAGTCCTCGAGTAAAAGGTCGATAAAAAAGGTTAGACTGCGGCTCCATTTCCCAGACCGGGAATCCGTCATTCCTAGATGGCGAGAAAGCCGTATCGAAGCCGGCCACTGACTTAGGTGCTCGGGGTCAATCAAAGATGAACCCGATCAAGGTCGCTCGTAAGTTTAGAAAGCAATGGATCCATAGTACCTGCAGCCCCTCTTATGAGGTCGTCTACAACCTTAACCGCACAAGCCTACCTCCGTCCCTAGAGAAGCATATCTTTTTCATCGTCTGCCGTCTTTTCCAACTCCCTTTCGTTTCAATACCTTGCTTTCCTTCTTAGTTGTTCTTCTATTCCCGTATTGGGAAATCACTATCTATCGGCCTAGCGTTCTTCCTTTCTTTCTCGTAATCCCGTCCGCTTTAGTTATGAAACTACCATACCATTGAGGTACGCCCTCGCCTCGGGTTCTTTTCTTTCTTGTTCTATTCCGATTCTACTTTGAATGTTGTGCTCACTTTTCTTCGTTATTTTCGGCTTTTCATTCCGTTTGTCTAGTGATTTGAGTCTAACATTTATAACGAAAAGTGAGGAAAGATAGGCTATTTGTTGAAGAAAGGAAGGGTGTGTTGAGATGTTCGAGGGTAGAAAATGAATAGGGGCCGGAGCTGCTACAATTGCTTCAGCAGGAGCTGCTATCGATATGGGAAATGTCGTTGATTGAGTCAACAAATCAGTAGTACGAAATGGCATTCCTAGCTTTGAGATGTATCCGAATCTGATTGATCATGCGCTGTTGTCACTTGGACCACCAGTTGTGAAGGTAGCTAGGCCAATAATAAGAATAAGAAGGCTCTTTCTATAATGATTCCTAAAGGGTCCCTTTCTCTTATGAACGAGTCCGTGTAGCTAAGCGCCAGTACAAGAGCGAATGTCTTTTCCAAGTCGCCTACTGAATCCAGAGATCGCGAGTCAATCAGCGTACACTCCTCCCTGGGTAGTCGAGTAAGTACCACACACAAGGCAAAAGCTCTCACGAGATCTCGTTGGCATTCCCTGTCAAGTAAATGAAAGGCAAGTCACGGGATCGGGGGATTAGACCGAAGGAAGAGAAGGCTTAAAAAAGCAGTCCTATATTGCATGTAGGAAGGGAGATAGGTGGTTCGGGGCATACTTCGATCAATGTTTTGGAACCATCCGAACGAATGTAATTTAACATGGCGACCTATGTGGAATGCCTCGTTAGGCAAATACAATGCAAGACCTGTCACATCAAGGTCAAGACGAAATCGACTCTGAATTTGATTCTCTAACTACTGAAAGCAAACGGCGAACTAGTGGGTGGCAAGGAGACTATTAGGGAAGGGCCGGAGGTTTTATTCCACAGCGGATATGGAATTCTATTTAAACTTTCAGTTTCACCTCGCGACTCGGGATACGTTCAAGTTTTCAACCAGTGCATCATGCTATGGCCTAGGCTACCCTGCACATCTTATCTCGGTTTGGCTTCCTCTATGGCGGCCACTTTCCTTACCTTTCTAAATCACAACAGGCTTCCTCATTTGTGATTGTTCTATCATTTCAGAGTTCACTCGGTCTGTAACTCACGTCAGGTCCGGGAAACAAAGAGAAGATGTGTACGAGCCAGGAAGCTCAGTAGGTATGGAATAAACTCATAGCCCTTCCCGTGTTCTAAGTGTGATCTTTTCAAGTTGGAGTCTTTTTGATGGGATTTGGTATGATACTTATGAGAGCGAGAGACAGGTGAATACCTAATCTCATATTGTGTAACCCGATCTGCGCAACTCTGTTACAAATTCATGGTGGAGTTCGTCCCTTCACAGATTCCGGAAAATATTCACTCGGGCATGCCCTCGTCGTAGAAGACAAGACACCCATTTCTCTTGCTTGATGGGATTAACAGCTTGACGAAGAAGTGGATTAGTCTTTCCTACTTTTTAGGAGTTTTTAGCCCCTTGCCTGTAGTGTTAGAGCTCGTTTGAGGCCTTTCACGGCCATAATATATATATTTCTTCCTGGGGGAAAGGGTGAATTATTCCCGTCCCCTTAGGGAGGAACCATAAAGACTCCGCTGACTAAGATAATATATATTTACTATAACTATAGAATAACAATCAACTTCTTGAAGGTAGGATAGGGCGCAAAGGGAGGTGGTTATCTACGGTGTCTTCTCTCTCCGCATTATTGCTAAATTATTATGTTCCTCCTCCTGCGTATAAGCTTAAACCTGAAGGTGAGAGATTTGTTTGTTCTTTGTGATTGTCCTATCACTCTTGCCATATTAGATATGGAAGCCCTGTTCCTCATTTGAGCACCCCTCCAGGGCCTCCCGTGTTTTCTTCGCCGCTCCGACCTGCTGCTGTGCCTTTTCGAACTTCTCCGGCAACTCCACAGCCTGTTGCTTTTTCTTCAACTTCCTCTTTGCCTACTTCCTCGCCTCCCCATTTTTCAAATGGGTCTGTTGAGTTGCAGCATGAGGTTTCTGATGCTACAGAGCAGTCCGTGCCTGATGCAGAATCACCATATGTTTTATTCTCAGCTCACAAGGTACGTGTCTCTCTTCCTATTGAGTGTTCAACAACAAGACACGATCTTTCTAGGTCCTTTGTGGTTTCATTTTCAAGAACTTGTGTTCAACTCAGAAATTCTCAATATGCATTATGGTTAATATGTTAATGACACAGATCTTTTCTTGGTTGGTGTTGTTCCTGATGGACCATACTTCTTGAAAGGGCGATATACTTTGTGAGGAAATAGTTTCAAAAGCATTTGCCCTTTGCCTTGTTATTTTCTTGCTGTTTCGATAAGCAAATTACAGATGAGATCTGAAACTAAACAGGTCCATAGTATGTTAGTTGCATTTTACTGTTTTGTTTCTAAGCCTGTATATTGTGAGAGCCTTGCATGCTCCATTACCATGTGATTTTTTAGGTATTTGGAATTTGTATTACTCGTTAATGTTGCCAACTTGCCTTGTCGATTGTCAATCTTAGTGCATCTACTTTTCTCCCTAATGCTAATGCCTAATCAGCTAATTGTTTGGTATTCCAATTTATATTCCTTCAATGTTGTTACTGTATACTTGAACTTCTTTTCTGCTGATTTCTTTCTCTAGGTATTGAAACAGAAGAAATTGGCAAACCAGTTTGGGGCACTTGTTTCCCCTGGGAGTGAGATTTCACCGGGTCCTCAAATAATACAACGTGATCCCCATCGCTGCCAAAATTGTGGAGGTTATGCAAACCTCTATTTCCATATCTTACCTGGCTCGGGACAGTGGCAATGTGTAATTTGCCGGAGTCAGCTATGGCTGGGTCAGCCTTACTCAAGTTGTAGAACGAGGTCATCTACATAGCACTCAACCTCGGGATGAAGAAGTTCTTTGAAAATGTTGGTCATTGCTCGCTGGTAAGTTGCACCGGCATTCTTTAGACCAAAAGGCATCACCTTGTAAGAGTATATACCAATAGGAGACCTCAGGGCAACGTGTTTTATATCTTCCGTGGCTATCTTGATAACTGGACCGAATGTCTCATCATAGTCTATACCCTCTTGCTGGTTGTAGCCTTTGGCTACCACGCGAGCCTTGTAGCGATCAATAGTCCCATCAGACTTTGACTTTCTCTTGTATAACCACTTGCAGCCGATAACTTTCTTATCCGAAGGACGGGGAACGATGGTCCAAGTCTGATTTTGATAGAGGGCAGCAATCTCTTCATGCATGGCAGCAACCCAGCGTGGATTCTTCTAAGCTGATCGAAATTGAGTGGGTTCCTTCACCTTGGAATCAGTAGAGACAGCATTGACCGAGGGAAGGAACCGATTAGTAGTACAGGAACGTACTCCTCTTCATAAATCAATAGGAGCTTCCTGATCAGGAGGAACACTCGGCTGAGGAGAAGATGATGGTAAATCAGCTGAAGGAGCAGCTTTGGTTTTAGGCCGGCGAGTGTAGTACTTGAGAGCGGATTGATGACCATCAGGTGCAGTAGGAGGTGCAGCAGGATGTGGACTAGGAAACTCATCCTAGATGGCTGTAATAGGACTGCTGCAATCAGCCTTAGGCTCAAATTTGTGACGAATGGACTTCGAGATGTGGACGTAGCATAAACATCCAAAGGCCCGGAGAGATGAATAAGCTGGTGAAGCACCATGTAGGATTTCATAAGGAGACCTGTGATTTAGAAGTAGTGTAGGTTGGTTATTGATAACAATAACAGCCGTATCGTATGAAAAGCTTCTGTCCAAAGATACATGGGAACCGCGGAATGAAAAAGCATAGAAATGCTCGGCCTGTCTCTGCTCCTGGTGGATCTTGGTCTCGATATGGAAGGGATGCCAAGCGAGATGCTGGTAGGTCCGCCTCTATCTATGCTGCTGGCTCTGGAACTGTCTTTACTAAATTGAAACTTGAAATGGATAATCCGTATATAAGCCGAAACAGCCCTATAATTGGCGACGGGGCATAGGTGAATTGCCCCTGTTGAAAAGACTATGTGTAAGCTGATGCCAATCATGGGCACAAGTGAATTGCCTCTAAGAAGTGGCACGCGGTAGCATTTTCGTAGGGTATGGAAGGAATCTATTCATTGCAAACCAGGAACTGAGCAACAAGGCCAGGAACCGCGATCACAGGTTTTTAATAAGTAGAAAACTCCGACAAGTTTGTGGTGGTCGGCTATGCCCAGGAAGAAACCTCTCAAGCATCGCTTCTTCTCTTGGTTTATTATGATTGATCAAAGATTCTTGGTTCGGGCCATCTGTTTTTGGGAAAACGATTCATAAGATCGGCTGCTATTTCTCTGCGAACCGAGCCAAGCTGCCCCCCACCCCGAAGTCTTTTCCCATTCGCAGATGCTTTTCCACTCGATCCACCCTTTTTGGGGGTAAGGGTCGGGTTTCTCGGCCTGGTCACTCCATTCCGTTGAGTTCTCAATCGCCGTAGTCTCAACCCCCCTTACCAAATCCGTCTTACGAACATCACGTTTGGGCTGACTCCCGCCGGGATTTCCCTTTTTTCTCTGATTGCAGCAAATACTGAAACAGCTTTTGCTCGGATAGAGAGAAGGTTGGCTCGTAAGTAAGCTCACCAAAAGTGCTCCACAAGCGCGATAGAAGAGCGAATAAGACGCATTGAGAAAGCAGTGAAGGTCTTTATTCGGCTCGGCCGGGTTCCTTTCTCCTATTTATAAAGAGGTGGCTTGAGCAGGCCAAATCCCTCTGAACAAACCAAAGTCAAAAAGAAAAAAAAATGGTAGCCTTTTTCTTTCCTTCCAAATCAAATAGATTACGCCACTTGGCTGAAAGTGGAAAGGGCTTTTTCCGGAACTCCCCATGAGGTTTCATCCGTGGAGAACACAACTTTTCGCGAACCAGAGCACCAAGGGGGCCAAAATCAAGTCTTTTCTGCGTAGGAGTGAAGTTGGAAGGTTCAATGAGCTACGCGAAGGGAAGATCTTGGGCACTATTGTTGTCTATATACAAGTGGCGTAGGCGAAGCTGTGGTGACTATCAATGACTACCAAGTCCTACTGTGGAATGGATCGCTTTCTTGTTCACCTGTACGAGATTGCTTTCTGTGCGCGTACGGATCGACAGAGATACGTCGTAAGTAAGACCAGTGACCAATCAATCACGATAAGAGGATGTTCTCCAAAACCACAAGGGGAAGGGCTTCGATTCGATCCTTATTTAGCGTAGTTGAGATTGACTCTCCTCGTTGGTACAACTAGAGATGAGATTAAGCTTTCACCAGTCAAATGTCAATGGTGCGGCACGTACTTCATTGATCTTAGTGCCTGTAGTTGGCCTATTATGCTTAGTAGTGAAATGATGAAAGGGAAATCCAAGCCCCCGAACTCCACTTCCCGATGTTGACATCAGTTATCACGGATTCCATCATCAGATATACCCCCTGTAAAGGCTCTCTCCTTCTTCCTTTCCCACCTAACGTTAATTATACGACTGTGACGCTAGCAGCGGCACTCGCAACTACAGCTATGATCATATTACTAGTATATGCCGATCCTGATGCAGCCTCCCTAATGGGTCAAGGAATCCTATAGAAATGCTCAAGCTTTTGCTTTCTTTTCCTCAAGGGATCCTGAAATAAGAAACTCCCTTTATGTATCTGGAAATGCCGCTGGAAAGGGGGGGCTGGATGGAATCCGGCATACCAATCCGTGAAACTCTAAGCTATCACAGCTACATCCACTCAACAATGCTCTGCAGCTCGGGGAACACTCGTTACGAAGAAAAAGGAAAGTGCTGTATGAACCTTGTTCGTGAGCAATCTATCTCGCTTGATAATCCACAGTAGCAAGTTGACTTCCATCTCGGGATGCCTAGCTAAAGGAACGCTTACTTTCTGAAAGAGTGCACTAAGGAAGGAATGCCCACGAAAGGAGGCCTAGGCAGTAAAAGAAAGAAGGATGTAACGATTTTCGTGGAATGAATGTTAGGGTGAGTTTGCTGTCCCGATCGGGGATGAGGAATGTTCTTTTCTCCGTGGTTACTTAGACAAGGCAGTTGTCTGGGGATGGTATAGAAAAATATATAATCGATTTTGTTAACTCGCCGCAGCAGCTGCGGATTCAGATAAAGCACTTTAGGGTCTGTGTTCAGATAGAGACTCTAAGTCGATAGGGGAAAGTCCGCAGGAATCAAGGCGATTGCAGTCGCATTTTGCACGGTATTCCATTAGTGTTACAAGTTTGCAGGTGCTTGTACTGCTTCAACCCGAAGAATTTTTTTGATTGGTTAATCTGAGAAGTGCGTCTATATTGAACGGGTCCTTCGTTGCAGGGATCTCATCCGTCAGTCAATTTTGTGTCAGTCTTCTTTCCTTTGGGACTTTTCTCGTCAGTAAGGCTTCGCGGTTTGAGACTACAGAACGAGAGGCATTTTTTTTTCACAACATGCCCAATCCATTGTCTAACCTTAATAAAATAGAAAACCCTACCCTGAATTGAAACCAAATTTTCCAAATCCGTAGGGTAGTCAATATAGAGCATTTCCGGAGTTGTCGAAGATTATGATTCGGATTCTCCACCAAGAAAGGTTGTCAGAAAGAAGGATGTAACGAGTGGTTAATCAGGATAATTCCCGGAGGGAAATAGCGTTTAAATGGGAGTAGAAAAGATTTTCGAAACGGACTTTCGACGTGAACTTGGAGCAAGTAAAGGACGAGAGTACACCTAGCGTGGGGGGATAAATGAAAAGTACTACGTTATTGTGCACTCCCTCTTTCTTTCGTTTCTCGTTGGGTTATCACTCCCTCACCGGGAACTCTCCTCCTTCTGACTCTCTTCTTATTTGTATGAAAAATACCCATTTTTGGATTCTCCGGCTACGCCATTTTTCTCATCTGTCCCATGTCGATTCTATCTTACTTCCGCTTCTCCGCCTCCCTTTCGGGAGTTGATCCCAATCTAATTCTTTATTTGTTATTCTTCATTCATTCTGGAAGATACGGATTTTCTCCTTCCTTTTCGAGTGCCATTTTCTTAGTTTTCAAGGGCTGACGAAGATGTTAAAACAAGAGTTTCAAGACTCGAAAGGGGTCCTATCTATGAATCTTTCCATAGGCCTTCAGCAACCAGAGAAATGGCCTTTCGAATTCACTGGATGAAAGCGAGTTCCAAGGCTTCGCTTGCCTCACAGTACTGACATGAGGAAGGAAAGACGGAACGAGAGAGATCCGGCCGGAAGGAGGAGATTCTATATCTTCTTCGCTCCCAAGGCGTGCATTTCTTGCCATCAAGTCCGCCTCCCACCAGCTCTCGTCGCTCTATCCACTATCTCTTCTTCTCTTTCTTAGAGTTCCTTTTTAAGGGCAGGACGAATCTCCTTCTTCGAAGCCAGGAGGCGGTGAAGGTTTGGCACCAGTATCCGAATTGTATGGATAGTAAGGATCTTGCCTTCTAACTAATTAGATCGAGCTAGCCTTATTGTTTTCTTGTCTGACTATCCTACCTAGGATTGAAGACGAAGACGATATATCTGCATTAACGTATTCTGTCTTATCGTCTGCATCTAGAACTACTTCTAACTAACGCATTCTCCAGAGGGGGCCCCTCTTCCTTAGGAGTCGATTCCGTTAGCAGTGGCCCGCTTTCTTTAGATTGTTGGCAGACCATTCCTCTCCTTAGCTTACTGATTAGGGCTCGCATCCTCAACTGTTAAGTTGAGTTTGCTCTCGCATCCTTCAGAACCTAATGGTTTCCTCACTTTAGTCAAAAGAGCAACCCTATAGACAGAATCTAATTCTCTTCGCTTTTCGATCCAAAAACTTATAGTCATTTGCCTCAGAACCAGATTTAGCCTTTTCTAGACACGCTTCACTCCTCGCTTTTCTTCAATTTGGTAGCTGCGCGATCGAGTCACTGACGCCCCTGAGCCACCTATGAGTTATCGATCCCGATCCCTTCTGACAGAGCCTATTGACCGATTCCCTTACTGAATGTGAAATTCCATTCTCTTTCTTCTTCGATCCTGCCTTTCGAAAGCTTTTTTTATCCGAGGAGCTTGACTCTCTTTCATTGAATAGTTTGATTCCCCTTCATGTCTGCCATGCCTCTTCTTATCCCAGCAACCAGCCAAGACCCGTATTCTAACTAGCTAACCGGTAGTGTCCATTTCTTTTTTATTAGAGGCTCCAACTTAGCTGATTAGATCTCCTAGCATAAGGAATGTAGGGACAAAGCTAGGTAGTCAAGGGAAGCAGCTCTAAGAGGCCAAAAAAGAAGCTTATGTTACTGACTACAAATATTTTGTGGATGAGAAGGAGGATACAACAGACGCAACACCCGACGTCTCAGCTCGAACAGGTCTCGGACGATGAGCCTTGTTATATTCCCGGGACGAGAAAGCCAAAGCGTCTTACAGCCCGCGCTTGGAGAAAGGAAATGGGTAAAAGAACCATGAAGACAAGTAACTCGATCTCACACTTCGAGGTGTTAATTCCAGCTGACACCCTAAAGCCTTTAGTGAACATGGACCCCCACATGGTCCTCCCTACCAGGCCGGTGTTGAAACGTACACGAGTAAGAGGAGATACGGCTTCTGTTAATATCACTACCACAGTCCCTAATCAGCCAGAGGGATTAGTGACACAGACCACCGAATCCTCGCCAAGTCCCAATCTAGCCCCCGCTTTGGTGCCCAGAGTCGAAGCTCCATGGCCAAGAGAAAGAAGGAGATTTACCCCATGCGACATTGAGTGATCGGCTATACGTTTTGATAGAGTGAGGTTACGCCTAGCTAGTTGGCGGGGCAAGGGAAGGAGCCCATGCTTTGGTGTAGCACCGGTTCCGGCTACTCTTTCTAGATGTTATTTCCGAGATCCTGGACTTAAGAAAGGAATTCACAAATGCCCCTCCAATACCCCTCCCTCTTTAGACTAAATTAAGTGAAAAGTCCTCACTAGGATTGATTTCGGTTGTGAATCCCTAGTGTATGGGGGGGGAATAAAGAGCCAAATCGGCTTAAACAAGGGTATATTCCTTAGAGAATAGCCTTATCTATAGCCCCCCGCATATAGAATTGTGAATTAGGGTAGATACAGCTTAAAATGGAGTATATCCGTCGTGATAATCCTACCTAATTCGGGAATGGGAATTGATAGAATCTTTTAACCTCCGATGGTAGAGTAGCTAAATCTGGTTGCAACTACTTTACCTCCGATGGTAGAGTAGCTAAATCTGGTTGCTTTTTGCTATAGGTACAAGGTTAATTGAAGATAGCCTTTTCCAGTTCCAAGTTCTTAAAGGGGAGATGAACTGGGCACCCACACACACGGGGTGGGTAGCTCGGCGTGATCTATGCGAGGTGAGGTTGGTTCAAAATCAATAGGAAAAGGAGAATCCTCTGATTCCGTTTTTACTGGATGATTGTGTTCCGAACCGGGATTCGTTCTCCCGCTACTAATGGTAAGGGACGAGACCAAGGTTTGGTTTTCAATCAAAGGAAGTTAACCTTCGGAAAAGCCAAGTGGCTACTCCTCTTAAAACACAGGATTCGGCACAGACGTGGTATGCTCTCAATTTGATAGAAATTGATCGGACCGCCCTCCTTCCCCGGTTCCTTCTGGGTGAATGGAATAATGGGTAACTAGTAGTGTAGTCAGTCATGTAGTTATAGTCCTAGTGCAGTCAGTCATTGTGCTATACTTCTTTCTTTCTGTGCAGTAGCATTAGCAGTGGTAGGGCTGGGGTCTCCCTTCCTTTCATAGCGGTAGTACTACAAAAGGAGAGAGCTACAAAAGAGTACACCTAAAGGTAGAGTTACTACATCTCAGGAGTAGGCATCACAAGAGAAACTAAGTTCGTTTCGGTATGAGAAAATAACCAATCCTGAATAAGGGATAAGTCAGGCGTGTACAGACTATGGCATCGTTAAGCGCTTTTCTTTTCAGTGTGAAATGTGTTGTTTCAAAGTAGCTAAGGGTCGGAGACCTGATCTTTGGTCATATAGCCGTGTGAGAAGTCTGGTACTCTATGTTGAAGCTAATTCCCTGATCGCCTGTCATATGCGCTGCCCATATCCTGAGCCTGCTTAGAGGGGACTCAATAACGGAGATCTTCTTTGACACGCGGACCTAGTTTCCACCAAGCCAGATGTACCCGATTCAGTGATGACACTTACGGTACTATCCCATTTTGTTGGCTTAGGGCCTGATGCAACGTTTGCTTCTAACTTAGTACTGATCTATTGTTATTGTCCGATTTGCTTTCTTAGTGCTGACACCTTCGTATGCCGATCTTACAATGAAGCGGCAGAAGAAGCTATTTGACAGTAATCTATCAGGAACTTCAGAAAAAGACTGGAAAGTAAGGAGGATTTCGTACTTTTCTAGTCTCTGACCGAACTCCCTACTCTTTTAGGTTGTATCTTGGAAGCGTCGATGTTAATGATCTCTTCTCTTGTGGCTTGACTGCTATCCTTTCACCAAAGAAAATCGTACTTCCACGGGGAAAGGCTATAAGGGAAGTTCCCCTAACAAAGCTTACTTGGATTTAGTCTTTCCATTGTGGACCTATACCATCTTTCAGTCATATTCCCGCTCCATCGTTTATAACTGATGAGATGTATGTGCCTATCTCATGTGGTTTTGAAGATATATTAACGTCCTTGGTAAGTAAGTGCTTATGAACAAGAATTTGATTAGCCTTAAGCTCCCTCCAAAGGCTTCAGTTTCACGTAACCTTTCTTCCTATTTCGCTTCCTTTGGGGCTCTTTTTTAGCCCACCTGAAAGTGCCAGACCCGAGTGAACTCACCCCTACTAATCTAAATGGAAGTCACGCACTGGATTCCTTTTTTCACTTGTTATATGTTGCAAGTTGGAGTGCCTTTGACACCTAGGTCTCTCTTTCAAGCTCAGGAGAGAGAGTGAGTGCCCGAGTCGTAGTATGACCGAAGCCTCCTGCCCAAAGATTATGGTGAAATGTCATTCTATTCTAGGCGGGCGAGTATCAAAAGGGAGACTCACCAAGCTGATGCCATAGGACTGAAGACTCGAGTGTGCGATTTCGTAGCCGTTCCTGAGCAATTCAATTCAAGGAGGCCGGAATCCTCGGTGAAATCATCCCCGGCGGGGGTCTCTTGGGTGAAGGTGCTAGTGAAATGCCCAATCACTTCATTAATCAAATGCCAAACTCAATCACAAGCTATAAAGGGAAAAAAATCCACTGTGGGGGATGGGGTCCGGATGGACATCAAGACTCAAATCAGGCGATTTCACAAGATTGCCCATGCCTGACTCGGCAATTTCGCGTCCTTGATATGACCGATCATCTCCTTCGTTACCTAATTCTCTAGACAGAGATCACATCACGGTAAGCCCCTATTAGATGGTAGTTCCATGGTTCTAAAGATGCATGAGATGTTCGCCAGCGTAGAAAGAACCCGAAACTCCTAATTCACTCAAGGGTCACCCAGAGCTTTTTTCATTGCTTTTTTGCTAACGACATCATTCTCTTCGCAGAAGCCAGATTGATAGCTTTCAACCACTTGGAGGGACTATGCAAGCAAGTGATCTATTCCTAGAATCCGGGAGGAGCTCTTTCAAAGCGAGAGGGAGCGGCTTCCCTGTTCTAGAAGGACCCTCTCTCTGTCTTACCGGAAGTGAGATAGTGAATGTCCCAAAAGCATGTATTGACTTCCTGGGTCAGTCCAGGTTTCGAATCCACATCGGGAAGGCAAAGCCAGCAAGGAAGGGAATGAGGATGGCATAGAATCATCTATGGTCTCAGCTGTGATGGCTCTTGCTTTTTTTCAGCCGAGAGTTCATCAAGAGAGGAGGAGAAAGGTAGTGAAGTGACAAAAGGTGGTTCCGTTTTGAAGGCTTAGGGAAGAATCATTCAATCTCGGGACAAAAGGCAGAAGGGAAGGTAGCTCGTGATTCTCGTCTCGGTCTTCTCGAAAGGTAGTTTAGTGGGTAGGCAACTCACTCAATCAATAGGAATTCTCTCTAGAACCCTAGAAGGAAGCCTGGGGCTAGGAACCAGAGAAAGGGAAGGTTGAAGCCAATCTCGCTGGCAGGTATAATCGAGCCTCTACCAATCCCGGAGCGACCGTGGTAAAGTGTTTCTTTGTATTTCATTGTGGGATTGCAAAAAGTGGGGGAGTCTTGAAGCATCTTGGTTGTTGTGGATAGATTAGGATTCTATAAAGTAAAGATGCTACATTCATTCCTGCTCCAGCTACTTGTTCAGCAGAGGAGATCCGGTAATCCGACTCTGATCTTTCCTGTAAACTAGAATCTCCCCCCGCTGCGCACCTTGCTCTCGGGTGAAGTGCTTATACTTGGCTTGGCCACTCTATCACTTGGGCTGGGATCGCTTCGCACCTAAATGCATTTCCCGTTCTGAAACTAAAGGGTATTGACTACTCTATGGCTATTACGCTTTTTCCTGCAACGGAAAGAGTACCAGCAAAAGCAGAGTTCAAAGCATCATAAGAGCAAAAGAGCAAACCGAACAAGCAAGAGACAAGAGCTTCTTCTCGGCATCCTTAAGAAGTAGATTCCCTTTCTGGGCTACTTGACTACGCTATTATTGTGAAAACATCAGGCACATGTTGCAGGTTTTTCTCTAGCCTTGAGGCGGTGAAAGTACTGGAATGGGAGTTCCGGGTAGGACCTCCTAAAGGAAAGCATTTTTGGATCCTCGGAGTCAATCGCTTCCTTAAGACCTATCAAGTAAAGAAAGAAGAATCCGGCCCTCTTCCTACTCACTTTGCAGCGCTTACTCGTTGAGCGGCAACAGCAAGTGCCCTTACTCAACTTTAACGGGATGGATCAACTACTTATTTAGTGTAGTTACGATAGAACCAAACTCAACGGATGAAAGAACAGCAATTCTCTGTTCATGGTTTCATGGGAACAGAGTGAACAGTCGATTCGGCAAAGAGAGGTGTTACGAACACCAGGGCAATCTCGATGAAAGTAGAAGCAACTAGATCAACGGCGACTTTCCAGCTTGCTGCTTTCACTATGACCTTCCCCACCTAATCTTCCTCCATATAGGAGGGGTATAGGAGAAGCCCCGGAACTACGCTTGAAGCTTCATGAAAGAAAGGCAACCGAACTCGAATAAGACCGGACTCTCTCGACGAAAAGGCCTTCCAAGGGAAGGAAGTCGATGGTTCCCAAGGATCCAATATGGCGCACTCAACATAACATATTTGTGGGGTCCAAGTCTGATTTTGTTGGAGAGCATTAAACTCATCAGCCATAGCAGCACGCCACTCAGGCAAGCGAACGGCTTGAGAGAAACAAGTAGGTTCATCACTGGAAGAGGAGAGCTGAGCAGCTAGAGCACGAGGTAAGGGATAACGCACAGTGCCATCAGTGCGAACCAATGGTCGATGTATCGCATCACGAAGACGAGTAACCATCGGATGGAGCTGCGCAGGAGAAGAAGAGTCTGGACCAGAAGATTGCCCATTAGGTGTGGGGTCCTTGTGGTAAACTGCCTTGGAAACTCCTAGTGCTGAAGGCTTCCGAGTTGGAAGTGTTAGCGTCATCATAAATAGAGCTGGGCTTATAGTTGAAGGGGTGGGAGGATCATCTGACCCTAGCATGATCCTCTACCCGGAGTTCATGAGATGGGAACGATTTCCCTTAAATCGACATCATGGATTTTGATTTGCTAGGAACTTTTTAGTTATCCGTCTTTCTTACCTGGTTTGGCGTGGTTCAATCCGGGGGGGAAAGGATGAGACGGATGTGTCTCCTACTCCTTTCCCGATAGGATACGGTTTTTTTCTTTCTGCCATGGATACCCCCTTTCAGGTATTTCCTTAGCCTGCCTTCACTCCTTCAGTCCTTTTCGGACTTCAGTACTGCCCCCACTCCGGAACTAAACTCAATCAAGCCGTTCAAGCAAGGGTAATTGAAGCTTGTTGACTAAGTTCATCTCTTCCCCCCTATTTGAGTAAGGCTATCTATTGAAGAAAAAGCCTCTTTTGTTTTGGGCTTGCCTTGGCCTGACCTCTATTATTCCTTACTTTAGGAAGTACTCAATTCATTACCTATTCCTCTTTCGTACCCTCATTTTCACTTGTTGAGAGAACCTCTCCCCCCTACCTAAACTATTATATTATGGCCCTCACTTCTTGAGCCAACCTGGAAGCTTTCTTTCTGCGCATCCTTTAATAAAGCTTCTTTCGTGCCCTTTCTTTCAAGAATCCCTGTAAATCAAAAAAGTAAAATCCTTGGGGTCTCGCTTCGAAGGAAAAGGGGGGATGAGTCGCATTCAGACGGGGTGGGTTGACTTCTCAGGCCATCAATCCCATTACCAGATAGGGTGTTTGCTCGACCGGATCAATGGGTGGATATAAAGGACCTCGGCCCACTTCACTACTTTCTTGGCCTGGAGGCATCTCCTTTTAGCTCTGGTTTACACCTTTCACAGGCTCGTTACACTGTTGATCTTCTGCGTCGCAGCTCTATGGATGAGTCCCTGCAGTACACCCTTAAGTGCCAAAACGAAACTTTCTGCACTCGATGGTGATCCTCTTCCGGACTCTACAGAGTATCGTCGCTTGGTTGGCTCTCTTCAGTATCTTACTTTGACTCGCCCCGATATCGCCTTTGCAGTTCATCATGTTGCTCAGTTCATGGCTGCCCCTCGCACCACTCATCTTGCTGCTGTCAAACGCATTTTGCGCTACCTCAAAGGCACTCTTGATCTTGGTTTCGTTTTTCGACCGTCCAACGGTACTTTAGTCCTACATGCTTTCTCTGATGCTGATTGGGCGGGTTGTCCAGATACGCGACGTTCAACCTCTGGCTATTGCGTGTTCTTGGGCCCTAATCTCATTTCTTGGAGTGCCAAGAAACAACCCACTGTTTCTCGTTCTATTGCTGAGTCTGAATACCGATCCTTAGCTCAAGTTTGTGCTGAGACTGTTTGGATTAGGCACCTTCTCCGGGAATTACACGTGCCTCTGTCTACGCCTGTCACGTTATATTGTGACAATCTCAGTACGACATATATGGCTTCCAACCCTGTCTTTCATGCTCGTACCAAGCATATTGAGCTCGACTACCACTTCATTCGCGAGCTTGTTCTTTCTGGAAGCCATCGAGTTCAGTTTGTTCCTTCTGCTGATCAAACTGCTGACCTTTTCACTAAGGGGCTACACAAGCATCGCTTTGAGCTTCTGCGGTCCAAACTCGTCCTCCCTCCTATGTTGTAAAAGGGAAGTGCAGATCTTTCTGCAACACTCTTCCGACTTTATGCCGCCCCTGAATCCACAAGTACCGGCTGCCCTAAGATAAGAGGAGGATATAGAAGCAGATTTAGTTGCAGGTAGGAGCGCCCTGCAAAGCGGCTTATCGCTTATCCCCATTTGAGAACGGACCCCACCTATGGGATCGGACCTAACCCCTTATCCATCCAACAGATCCATCTGGACCTAACTAGTTATCAGATCTACCTAATATAAGTAAGGAATGTATGGTTAAAACATATATAGGAAGAGGGGATTGGAAACAAAGATAGGGTTGGCTCGGGAGCAAGATGGATCACGGGGATAGTGGGTAGGCCTTATCATAACCTTTCTGATTAGAAAAGCCATTTCACAACTGCCTAATGGATCAGCTATTGGTGGACCAACCACCCTGTAACCATAGCTGGCTTACTTATAGGGAATGATTACCTGCGGGAGCTACCCGTAGAAAGAAGAACATGCGCCGAGGGCTATACCAATCGGAAAAATAAGGCCAATCATAGTTGGGTTTGAGCCCACCAAGTGCTACGAGTGCATCGTACTATAGAGACAGATGCGCATTTGCCATATCTATACAATGCACCAGCCTTAGTAAGTGATGCAGCAGCAGTTGAACCAGCCAGTCGATTAAGCGTATTATTCTGTAGTCGATCCTGTTAATTAAGCTGATGACCTTGAACCAGAAACGGGATTTGGAACTGAGCGGGATGATGCTTGCTTCCACTGGGTAGTTAAGTAAACCGGTTCATTTGCAGCTGCCTCTGCCTTTGCTGCTATCTTAGCTGCTGCTTGCTCGGATACTGCTCCCATTGACGTTGCTGGGTGGTGGCAAGGAAGCTGGGACTAGCAGAGCAGAGATGCTTGCTATGATGGTGACATATCAACAACAATAGAAAGTCGATACGTACTTCCATCCCATAGATTAAGTCATAACATCTGAACATCAAAAAGATGCAATCTCTGTACGCCCATTTGAAATCATCTTCTTGATGCTACAAATCTCCATCAAATCTTTTATTTCATTTGATGCTAATCCACGAAAAACGATACGAGTTAGCCATGCTTTATTATACTAGTGATCTTGTCAAGCGCACTGGCTGTGTAAGTTTGATAGTCTGGTTCCTTGACTAATATGATGAGATTAATAAACCGAAAGAAAGACAGCCAGAAAAGAAGAAAGGAAACCAAGGCCAAGAGGGATAGACTCTTCCCTCCCTACGTGGGAGCAACATAGACAGTTCCTCGAAGCCGGGAAGATGATTTTGCAAGCAGGCCACCCCCTTTCAACTCCACGGAACATCTTATTCCTACTCCTCTTGAGCCGTATGTTGTCCTTTCCTCAGCTAAACTAAGCCAGGTGGTAGTTTACAAAGATACCTCCGACAAGACGGGGCAGGCGTTCTTCCTCCAACAAACATCTCCCCAAGCCAAGCCCAGTGAACCAGTCGATCCAACTTTGAAGTCGGAGAAAGACCATTTGAAAAAGATTATCCAAGTCTCGTGGAGCTAACTAGCAGTGACCAGGACCCGTCAAGCGAAC